ACACCCAATGCCAGATAGCTGCTAAGAAGCACAAGCCGGAAAATACAATATGTGCCCCGGCTACACCTTCGTAACTCCAAATACCCGGATTCGTTCCAGTCCCTCCTGTGATACTCCAACCGCCCCATGAATTGGTTATTCCTAAACGAGTCATGAAAGGAATAACGAACATACCCTGCCTCCACATTGGATCAAGAACAGGGTCAGAGGGATCAAAAACTGCTAATTCATACAGAGCCATTGAACCCGCCCAACCAGAAACCAAAGCTGTATGCATTATATGAACAGCAAGCAACCGACCGGGATCATTCAACACAACAGTATGAACACGATACCAAGGCAAACCCATGGAAATACCCCTTTATCAAAGAAAAGTAGACACTACGTAACTTTATTGCATTGAAAAAGACTCTACTATAGACTATGCTATAGATCCCCTTTGTTCAGTGGATTCTCTTAGAATAAGGGGGGATGTTGGTTCTATTTTGTTGATAATATATAGAACAATTCTGTTCGTAGGAACAAGGCGAAGCAGATTTATTCTATACTCAATAAGTACCAATACGCAATGGGGGTTGAAACTACTCCTTATGAGGGAATATGCCCATACTACTTCATCATTAGAAAGACCTATTTGTAATAATTTTTCTTTATTCATTCTGTCTTCATTTTATTATATTATGTATGAAGTTTTCTAATCTATGGATAAACTAATACAAGGGCTAATATTATAAAGATAATAAACCCATTCTTACGTTTCCACATCAAAGTGAAATATAGTATTTAGTTCTTTTTTCTTTTCTTTAATGCCTATTGGTGTTCCAAAAGTACCTTTTCGGAGTCCTGGAGAGGAAGATGCATCTTGGATTGACGTATAGTGCGACTTGTCAGATATATTGGGTCATATGGGATTTCCCCGTTTTCTCCCCCGATCGAGATATCCTCTATTTCGCCCAAAAAACATATTAATTGAATCATCAAAAATTGGGAGCGTGAAGTCAAAATTAGGAGAGTGAAGTGCAATGCAACCCGATCCCCCTTTTTTTTTTGAGGTAATTTATATTATTATCAATGAGACTAATTTATGGTTATCTTCGTTGGACTAATCAAATTAAGTATCCAGGCTCCGTTTAAAAAACAATCCAATTGGTAATTATATATGATTACCACTTATATCATAAATGATTCTATTCCTATTTATAAAGAAAACGGATCTCAAATCGTTACACAATCGAGTAATATGGATGAATTCCATCAAATATTTGGTTTGGCAGAAGGCATAAAATTAATAATTAATATTAATTATGTAAGAAGTCATAGCAATAAAGAAGTGGTAAGAGAAGCATTTGTCCTATATGTGCAAATCAAAATAGGGCGGATCTTTACCCGGAGTAGAACATAAACCTAAAAAGATTTAAGAGACCCATTCAGGAACAAGAAAATGACATCGTGATTTGGATCTCAATGAAAAAATACATCAATGATAAGTTAATTCGATAAGTTTGAAATTCTTTTTTTATATTCTAAGATAAGAATAAGGGGTCAAAAGAATCTTTATTGAAAAATCGAAGAAAAAGCCCTTTCGTTAAAAGTTAGAAAGAGCTTACTATGCTATGTATGATATGAAAAAACGAAAGGGGGCTGGAATCTACACATTGATTTTTTCGGAAATTTTTTTTGAACCGTATGCAGAAAAAAGTGCATGTACGGTTCCTAAGGGATACAACTTTACCCGAATCAACCGACTTTATCGAGAGAGATTACTTTTTTTAGGCCAAGCAGTTGATAGCGAGATCTCGAATCAACTTATTGGTCTTATGGTATATCTCAGTATTGAGGATGATACCAAAGATCTGTATTTGTTTATAAACTCTCCTGGCGGATGGGTAATACCTGGAGTAGCTATTTATGATACTATGCAATTTGTGCGACCAGATGTACATACAATATGCATGGGATTAGCTGCTTCAATGGGATCTTTTATCCTGGTTGGAGGGGAAATTACCAAACGTCTAGCATTCCCTCACGCTTGGCGCCAATGAGGTTTTTTTGAGAGAAACAAAAGACTATGCCTTCGCCATATGAAATAAGAATATTAAGTAAAAATAGCATGGCATTTAGAATTCGATAAGAGAAAATTTTTCTTATTTTTTCAAAAAATTAGATTATATATCGAGAGAGTAGTATGAAATAAAGGGTATTTCTGATTTTATCTTATCCATCGGGAATCCTGTTCAGCGTCACAAACTTTTTTTCATACCATAGATCTCTTAACAATATTTATTGTATAAATAAAATATTTTTTTATTTGATCGGATCAAAAAGAAACTTTGGGATTGCTGAATCACAGACAAATAAATACCAAAAAAGAAATAAGAAATATATAAAGCAACGGAACCATCATAGTATTTTTTAACTCCTCCAAAAAGAAGGGTGGTAATTTGATCATTTACCAATATGAGTCTCATAGATCCTATTTGTCTCTTTCTGCGATGGAGGGTAAAGAGGATCCATTTTATTGTAGAGCCGTATGCAATACATAAAAAATGCCCGTACGGTTATTCTATTTTTTTTTTCTTAAATATTTTTTTATCTTTATTTATTTTCTCTTCACTCCATGGTATAGATAGACGAAACTTTATTATGTTATATCATCAGGGTAATGATTCATCAACCCGCTAGTGCTTTTTATGAAGCACAAACGGGAGAAGCTATCTTGGAAGCGGAAGAACTGCTAAAACTGCGTGAAACCATCACAAGGGTTTATGTACAAAGAACGGGCAAACCCCTATGGGTTGTATCCGAAGACATGGAAAGAGATGTTTTTATGTCAGCAACAGAAGCGCAAGCTTATGGAATTGTTGATCTTGTAGCAGTTGAATGAAAATAGAAAATAGGATGGATTTAGCACAAATCGGCGATTTCTTTTTTTATCTTCTTGCAGAGTTCAATATTTTATTAATTTTATTAAATAGAAGTAATTCATAATCATCCGGTTAGGATCGATCTAAACCAGCTCATTATCATTATGTATATCATTCAACATGCCAACGATTAAACAACTTATTAGAAATACAAGACAGCCAATCAGAAATGTCACGAAATCCCCCGCTCTTCGGGGATGCCCTCAGCGTCGAGGAACATGTACTAGGGTGTATGTGCGACTCGTTCAGATCATGGACTGGGGCACAAAGAATTTTTTTTTTCCAGTATTAATGATCAGTACCGATTAATAGGATAAAATGGAAGAACTCCATTCCATTCACTATCTAAAAATAATAGAATCTATCCTTCTATTGTGTATGAAATTTATGGTTTCCATTGGTGTAAATCCAATTATCTCAATTTAATTTAAGATGAAAAAAAAAAGGCCCCATTGGTATTAAATGGTTATCCATTAAGCGGGGACAAATCTTATTAAAAAAAAAAAAGAAAGATTTGACTTCCATTCTTGCAAGAACGGACTAAGAGGGCCAGCTGTCGAGCTAACTTTCATAATTAAATACCGTTACTGTATAGGTGGATCTCCTTGTGAAAGACCAAATTACTGGCTAATTTATGGGTCGAGCCAACGAGTGTGAACTGTACAAGTTACTAATAAGGTTAATTAAAGAAATTATATTATTATTATTATAGGCTCCGGTGTATAGAGAAGACCTCACCGTTTACGAATTAACCATAGAAACGATGAAACCCACCATTTCTTTATCCATTTACTAGTTTTTTATTTATTATGTTTTTGATACCTAGTCGAATACAATTTATTTTTCGAGGTAAAAAAATTGTGGTCGGGAAGGTTATAGTAGCTAAAGCCATTGGAATTTTTATTTTATACATTGGAAAAATCCGTTTTGTTATTAATAGACTGAGGAAGGGGAATAGAAAAACTAAAAGAAAGTAAATCCATTAGTTATTCTATTCGTCAAAGTTTCATTTATTCAATGACCAGAATTAAACGGGGATATATAGCTCGGAGACGTCGAACAAAAATTCGTTTATTTGCTTCAAGCTTTCGAGGGGCTCATTCAAGACTTACTCGAACGATTACTCAACAGAAAATAAAAGCTTTAGTTTCGGCTCATCGGGATAGAGATAGACAAAAGAGAACTTTTCGTCGTTTGTGGATCACTCGTATAAACGCAGTAATTCGCGAAAGGGGGGTATCCTATAGTTATAGTAAATTAATACATGATTTGTACAAGAGCCGAGTGCTTCTTAATCGCAAAATACTTGCGCAAATAGCTATATTAAATAAAAAAAGTCTTTATATGATTTCCAACGAGATTATAAAATAAGTCGATTCTAAGAAATCCACTGGAATCGAGTTCCCCGGAGAATGAACTCCGGGAGGATAGAGTAAAAATGACTATGAGAACAAATTATTATGATTATTATGATTGATAAAGTAGTCAACATAAATAACCACGTTCAAGAAAAAAAGATTTCTTTGCTTTCCCCGAGTTTTTCTTATTCTTATGACACGATACCAAAATCTGAATTTTCGGGTTTTTGAACAAAATGCGTTTGGATTTAGATTGGGATTTTAATTCAATTGAAGAAAGAATAAGCTTATTTAATTCTAGTTCTAAGACCTGCAGTTCTAGCGGTCGACTCACTTTTTTCAAATTGTTTCTCATTATTAAGAAAAGGTAACAAAGATAAAATACGGGCTTGTTTTATAGCAATAGTAATTAATCGTTGTTGTTTCAAGGTCAATCTATTCACTCGTCTAGATAGTATTTTTCCTTGTTCACTAATAAATCGACTAATTAAACTCATGTTTCTATAATCAATTCGATCCCCCGATTGGATCGGGGGTAAACGCCTACGAAAAGATCGCTTGGATTTAAGAAAGGGTCGCTTGGATTTATCCATGGTTTGTTTAGTTTAGCTCTTATCGTGAAAACCCTATTATGGTCACATCGAAAATGAATTCAAATAGGATTTGCTTTGTTTATTAAATGTATTTATTAAATATGTTATTATATTTATTATATATA